TGAAGCCAAAATTGCTTTTCCTTGAGATCGAACATAATGCATGAAAGGATCCTTGAAAAACCGTAGGTTCTTTTGAAAAAAATGACAACACACTACTATAAGATGTTCTATTTTTCCATAGAAAAGTGTTCGCTCAAGAAAGGATCCAGAGGATGTTAATCGTAAATAAGAAGATTGTTTACGAAGAAAAACGAATAAAAATTCGCATTCAGATACATAAGAATTATATAGAAACCTAAATAGTCTTTTATTTTCTTTTTTCAAAAGAAAAATGGATTTATTTGTAGTAAGGAGACTATTCCAATTATGATATTCGTATAGAAAGAATCGCAATAAATGCAAAAAAGGAACATCTTGTAACCAGCATTGAAGGATTTGAACTAAGATTTCCAGATGGATGGGATGGGGTATTAGTATATCTGACAGATAACTTAAATGCGACAATTTGTCCTCTAAAAAAGGAAATATTGAATGAATAGATCGTAAATTCTGATATTTTGTTATTTCTTTTTCTCGAACGGAAGATACTAATCGAAGCGAGAATGGAATTTCCATAATGACTGTAAAACCTTCTGATATCATCTGAGAATAAAAATAAGAATAAAAATTATTGTTGTGCCCAATGAATCGATTTTGGTTAGAATCATTAACTGAATAAATCAAATAACTCTGTTTATACATTTGAATAATGAAACGTTTTACAAGTACTGAACTAGATTTATTGTCATAACCAAAAATTTTCACGGGTTCGTAAAAAAGCGAACTAGTTAAACCATCATCATGGGCAAATGCGTAAATATACTCCTGAAAAAGAAGTGGATATAAGAAGTGTTGTTGCCGAGATCTATCTTTTTCGAAATATTCTTGTAATTCTTCCATTTACATTTATTTATACTTGAACCATAGGCAGTAGGCATTTTTTGGATTATCTTATCAAATGATACACAGTGCAATAGAGTCAGAACAGGGTATGTATTATATATTTTATATTTTGTTTGTTTTTTTATAGTAAGATATGTATAAAATATATACCCCGGAAAGAAAATCAGGACGTCCAATCAACATATCTTTTTCCTCTCCTTTTCTAAGCAATTGGTTCTAATCAATTGGTTCTTCGTTATAATTACAAGACAGGAGTGTTAAAAGTCCTTTATTTTTGCAACCTGATCGCTCTTTTGACTTTGGAATAAATTCTCTTTATCAATATACTCTTTCTTCTACACATCCGTCCCCAATCCATAATATAATAAAGAATAGTTAGGATTCATGAAAAAAAAGAATAAATGGTCCAGTAACAGGAGAAACCACCCTTTCCCGCATCAGGCACTAATCCATTTTTAACGTATAATTAGATCGGGTAATCATTCAAATTAAGAACATAAGCTCGTTACTTTTTTTTTTTACCAGAATTGGAGCCATAAGACTCTATCCATTTATTCACTAGACCCAACTGTGAATTCATCATTTTGTCCCCTTCCAAAAATCAAAACAATTTTTTGTAACGATCTGGTAAGGATAAACTCAAAGTTCCACTTTTTTTAATATTTAAAAAAATTTAATATTTAATAAAATAATAAATAAATTACGACATGCTGTTTTTTCCATTCATTACCTTTAAGGATCAGTCGTGGTCTTATAGACTCTACCAATAGTCTGGACGAATTCGTTGCTTCATCCAAATGTGTAAAAGATCATATCATAGTCGCACTTAAAAGCCGAGTACTCTACCGTTGAGTTAGCAACCCCGATAAATAGGATATGTAGATACGATCGAAATAAAAAAATCAATTGAATTTCATTGCACAACCCGTCAAAAACTAGTAAAAAAGAGAAAAAAAGATTTTATGATCGATTATAAACACCAACAAAATAGAAAAATATATGGATCGTATTAAAAAACAAGAGATTAGGTTCCAAATAGAGATGTCAAAATTGTGATAGACCCCATTTTTTATACATTTTTTGATTTTGGTTAAAAAAATACATCTTGTATGGCAGTATAATATATAATATGGGGTGGGATAAACAGATCATCTACGACCAAATTATATTTATTTGATACACCATTGTCAATATAAATAACATGTTGAGAAAACAAATCTAAGTAAATCAAATAAGGACTTGTATTGGATTGGCACAACATAACTAATTTGGATGGAAAAAATCTTGGGTTTATTCAATCAATAAGGTACAATAAGCAAAATTAACCCTTGTTTACTGGTGGATTCTCATAACAAACAAAACAAGAAAAGAAAAAAAAAAGGAAATAAAAATAAATATGAATAGAGAAAGAAAAAGGCAAATGAAATTGTAAATAAAGATAAATAATTACACAAAGCAAAGATAATATAGTAGTTACCCCCCTTTTTTTCTTTTAATTAATTCGAAGTTGTTTCTTTATCTTTAAATAATTCTGCCTTCCTTAAAATATCATAAACAGTTCCTGTAGGTTGAGCACCTTTTTCAAGGAAATATAGAATAGCGGGAACATTTAAATAAGTTTGATTCTTTATCGGATCGTAAAAACCCACTTTTCGAAGATCTCTTCCTTCTCTTCGAGATCGAACATCAATTGCAACGATCCGATAGATGGCTCATTGGGATAGATGCAGATAAACAATGCCCCCCCTAGAAACGTATAGGAGGTTTTCTCCTCATACGGCTCGAGCAAAAATAATTAGAATTTCTGTATTGTATATAATGGCAAATGTATCCATAAAATTATGAATTAGACTATGATTTGAGTCTTTTTTTTATTCCTCCTTGCATTACAGAAAAAAATTTTATTCGTACTCATAGCTCAAGTTGGATAATTCTGACAGAATTCGAAAATCCTTAGACATTTATTGAGCCGTCTTTAACCTCTTTTGTTTGTCTCATTTCGAACCTATTCTTGTTCCTCATTCTGATACAATTGTTGAGACAATTGAAAATAGTGTTTCCTTGTTCCGGAATCTTTTATCTTTGCTTTGTGAAATCATTGGGTTTAGACATTACTTCGGCGATCTTTATTACTTTTAATTTAAAAAAGGGCAGCAACATACCCTTTTTTTGTTATTTCTTTCTATAGAAAGAGAAGAAAGAGAATCGATGGATTCCTTTGTGATACACTCTTAATCGAAAGAGTTTTACCAATTCCGAAAATCTTTTTCAAACTTGGTTGAATTTTACCTTTTCGATTCCATTTCCATATTGAGGATATGCTTACAAAGCTGGTCTATTATTAATTTAATTGTCACTAACCCTAGATTCTTCCCCTTCATAAATGAATCTTTCTGTTCGAGCTCCATCATGTACTATTTACTTACAACCCAACATAAATTAGGTTCCTAGCAGAACAGAACAAACTATGTCGAGCAAAGAGCATCTTCATTCCTATGGAAAATGGCGGATGTTAAGAATCCACAGCAAATTATATCCTTCAAGTCGCACGTTGCTTTCTACCACATCGTTTCAAACGAAGTTTTACCATAACATTCCTATAATTTAATTTAAAACCAGTATGGAATTGATTCAATATGGAATCATGAATAGTCATTGGCGCAACCGGTACCGGGATAAAATAGTCCATACTTTCTATCTATCTATCCAGAAAAGGCTAGGCAAGGGACCTAAATTTATAAATTAACCCCCGATGATAGAATAGGAATAAAACATATTTCTAAAAATGAAAAATAAACAAGTTTGCTTAAGACTTATTTATATCTTCAATTCAACAGATTGTTCGAGACGATCAATCATGAAGGATACATTTTTCTCAAAGAAATAAACTATAAACCTTCAGGGGCCCTCAATCTTTTAATATAATGGATAATAGATTTCTAACTCCAGAACAAAATCAATTTATTAACCAATTATTAACCAAAAAAACTATTCCAATGACCTGAAAAGGTCGTAAGTTTCTCGATAATATGGATTTCTCACACTTATTCGAGTACTAAGAGTTCATAAAAAATGAAGTGAAAATAGTTTAAAAAATCCCCGACTTCAACATCATGACTGGAAAACATATTTCCAGTCATGACTGAATTTTATTTCCTTGATGGAATTGTAGATCAAGGAGCCGACACAAGCAAAATGGGTAGCTAAAAATGTATTTTTTTAGTATTATTTTAATGAAAAATTCAAAATATTTACTGCATTTGACACTTGATTACGTTTGTGAGAAACAAAACGAAAGAAAAGGTATGATTCTAAGGAGAATTCTTAGAATTTCGAACAAAAGATTATTCTCTTTAACTATTTTCTGTTTCATGTGAGATGCAATGAAATCCCACCCTTACTTTATGATGTAAATGGTCTGGGACGGAAGGATTCGAACCTCCGAGTAACGGGACCAAAACCCGCTGCCTTACCACTTGGCAACGCCCCATTTTGATTTGCATTCCACACTAAATTAATGGTGTTATTGGTTATTCGTCAATCCAAAATAAAATACATAAATATGAGATATGTTGTTGTTAGGATTCTACACATGTGGATATAGAATAAAAAAATGCATTGATCATTACATAGAATTCAATTAAGATATTGTATGAAAGTAGAAGTAAAATTCCTTGTATTATCATTTTATATTATAATGGATCCTGGGTTTTAGGGAGTTCGAAGAGAAAGAAGATTGACCTGCCTTTTTTTCATTTTTCCCTCATACTTATGAAAATAACTCAATCAAAATTATCTAATCTAATCTACAAGAACGAAATTTTTGTTATGCTTAATATGTTTAGTTTAATCTGTATCTGTCTTAATTCTGTCCTTTATTCGAGTAGTTTTTTCTTCGCCAAATTGCCCGAAGCTTATGCCTTTTTCAATCCAATCGTAGATATTATGCCTGTCATACCTGTACTCTTTTTTCTCTTAGCTTTTGTTTGGCAAGCTGCTGTAAGTTTTCGATAAAATCTTTAACACTCGGCTAAATTACTAATTTATTCGATAAAAAGATACTAAAAATGGATAAGATTGGATAAGTCTTACATTATGAACCCTTGATTCAAAAAAATCGAAATTCTTGTATATAAAATTGAATAACCGCGGCAATGAATTTGGATCAGCTTATTTTTCCGTTCTGACCTTCCACGGAGCAAGAAGTTTTTTAGTTTGGGTTTCCTACAATAACTAAAACTAATTGTTGATATGACAGGAAATTTTTGGTAACGAAGGAACTACAATTTTATTCCAAAGAAATTCATGAAAATAAATTTCTTTTCAAGAAAAGACTTCTTTTGGGGTGTCATGCCAAAACAAAGTATATGTGGTAAAAATAAAAAATAAGCAATCTATTCCCTTTTCCCCAAAAAATGATTTTATCTTGGAGATTGTGTAATGCTTACTCTCAAACTCTTCGTTTACACGGTAGTGATATTCTTTGTTTCTCTCTTCATCTTTGGATTCTTATCTAATGATCCAGGACGTAATCCTGGACGTGAGGAATAAAAATAAGAAAGAGATTTTTCCTTTTTCCTTGCTTTTTCTAAATCTTTTTTCTTATTATTTTATCTATTACATAGATTTACCTATCATAAATCGAGAGATCGAAATCACTTTGAATTTGAAAGTCTCAAATGATTAAAGGGAACGGAGAGAGAGGGATTCGAACCCTCGGTACAAGTAACTCGTACAACGGATTAGCAATCCGCCGCTTTAGTCCACTCAGCCATCTCTCCCAATTTACAATTGGGAATTCCTTATGTGATATGACATGTGAAGTAAAAATGGATAAAACCCTCATTTTCCTTCTTCTCGTTTTCTTTTTTTCTTTCTTTAATCTTTAATTTTTTTTATTTATTTTTCTATTTTTTATATATTATAATATTCATTTTTATATATTATAATATTCATATTAATAATATTAAGATTAAGATATTAATAATATTAAGATATTAAGGATAGATAAATAATATAAATAGATAAATATTATAAGGATATCTAAATGTAAATGTATATAGATAAGGTTAGCTATTTATATAGAAATATTCGTATAGAAATGAACAAAAACAAATAAATATAAATAAAGTAAATAGATTTACATTATTCTATGTATTAATATTAAATTGTATTATTATATAAATAGAAAATGGATATAAATAAATAGAAAATAGATATAAAATAAATAGAAAATATATATAATATATATAAAAGTCTATAAAAAGAAAACATTAAAGTTAAATATGCAATTTTAATTTAACTATAATAGAAATAGAATTAAATTAAATAATAGAATTAAATTAAATGTATTAAATGTAATAGAATAAAAATGAATATACAAATATACACAGTCAATTAAAAAAAAATGGATTATGTTAAAAATAAATTATGATTATATCTAATATATGGAATAATAGAATAGTCAATTTTTAAATAAAGTCAGAAAAATAAGAAAAGAACGATCAGTAATTCAATTTAGATAATGATTAGAAACAGTCCAATAGAAGGACTACCTTACCTCTTTGTACCAAGGGTTTATTCTCCCGGCCCGGTTAAGTACTGGCCGGGCCAGTACTTCATGTATTATTCATAGATCAAACGATTTTATTATGATTTGATATCAATTAAAAATCCTTGTTATGGAAGCAGCAACAACAAGGACAATTTCCATTCCTATGAATAAAGTTGAATAAAGTCTTATTTTTCCTGTTATTAATTAACATTCTTAATTGTTATTAATTATAATTCTTAATTATATTATTCTTATTTTATTACTATATACATTTACATTACTTACTGGAAAAACTGGAATAAAAAAAACATATAAAAAACATATATATTATATTATTATATATATAAATTAAACACACATATTTATAATATGACTCATTTACTTATTCATTGAAGAAACAAGCTTTATTTGAAGAATTGAGATCCAATTAACCCCAATTACTAATTCATAAAATCTAGCAGTTGAAAGATAAGCAGTTGAAAGATAAGTTGAAAAAAAAAAGAAAGATGTATGTGGAATTCATCGTTTTTATGGTCCAGCTTCAATGACTGCTTCAGGAAGGGACTATTAGTAACGAATTCCCAACAAACGACTAGAACTTTATTATGTTATTGAAATAAGCTTTCTGCTCTTTGCCTATTATTGTTTTTATTTTAGGTACGAAATACGTATCAAATCTAGAATTTTCATGATTCTGATGCTATCTTGATTGCGTTTCACTCTTTTGTTCGACAAATGGTCCATTTGTAATTTATATACAATAATGTATATGTAGCGGGTATAGTTTAGTGGTAAAAGTGTGATTCGTTCTATTATTTAATTTAATATAGTTAAGGGGTCCTTCCGTTTTTTATATCATATTCCGATCAAAAAAAACTTTATTTCTTAAAAAGGTTTAATCCTTATTTACCTCTCAATAGCATATTTGAGGAAAAATATAAATTATCACAATTTGTATCCATAATCCAATTTTTTAATTCAATTAAAAAATTGGATTATGGATATGGAGTCGCGAAGCATAATTTTTTGATTATAATTATTATAATTATATGAGTAAAGGATCT